TTCAAATTCATTAAAATTTCATGTACTGATTCTTGAATACCCGCTATGGTAGAATATTCATGTGGTATTTTCTCAGATTTTGCACGTGTGATACATGTTCCCTCTATTTCTCCGAGCAAAGCTCTTCGCATCGCAATGCCTATTGTGTCGGCTTGACCTTTCATAAGTGGAGACAGAATAAAGCGTCCATAATAAAGACACTTACTGTCTGCTCTTGATTCAACACACTTCCACTGCAGTGTCCGAGTGGATGCTCTTACTTTCTCTCGAACCATAATAATCTATTTTGATCAAATCCTTGAATTTGAATTATTTATTTCTCTTGAAATCACTTCAATGTTTATTTTTCCTTTTACACACGTCTTTTTTTAGGGGGCCTACATCCATTATGTGGCATAGGGGTTACATCCCGTATGAAACTTAATAGTATACCACTTCTACGAATAGCTCTTAATGCCGCATCTCTTCCGAGACCGGGACCTTTTATCATGACTTCTGCTCGTTGCATACCTTGATCCGCTACTGTCCGAATAGCATTTCCTGCTGCGGTTTGAGCGGCAAAAGGTGTCCCCCTTCTTGTACCCTTGAATCCACAAGTACCGGCGGAAGACCAAGAAATCACCTGACCCCGTACATCTGTAATAGTCACAATGGTATTGTTAAAACTAGCTTGAACATGAATAACTCCCTTTGGTATTTTACGCGCATTCTTACGTGAACCAATACGTACATTTCTACGTGAACCCATTTTTTGTATAGGTTTTCCCATATTTTATTATCTCATAAATATAAGTCAGAGATATATGGATATATCCATTTCATGTCAAAAGCGGATCCTTTCTATTTTTCGATTTTTTCATTTTTTTTTTTTTATTTTTTTTTGTGCATCCGGTCAAGCCCCCCTTTTTTGTTTGTTTTTTGGATTTGTTTTTTGGAAAGATTATCCTTGTCTTTGTTTATGTCTTGGATTGGAACAAATTACTATAATTCGTCCGCGTCTACGAATCAGTCGACATTTTTCACAAATTTTACGAACGGAGGCTCTTATTTTCATATTTGTTATTCCTTAACTGAATTCCGAATTTTTTTATTGGAAGAGAATAGGGTTTCCTGAAATTTTGAACTTCTAATTGTATCGCCATAAAAAAAAGAATGTTGTTGAAATAAAAAAAAGAATGTTGTTGAAGGTGAAAAACAGTATAATCATTCGAATTTGTGTTCCGGAGTCTATCTGCTTGAAGCAAAATGATTTACTTCTATTTTTTACTTTATCTCCCGGTAGTATACGTATAAAACTATGTCGAATCCTTCCGGAAACATGACTACCTAGAATCTAGATTTTCATTATCTAGAATCTTATTTTCATTATAGGAACGAAGCTGGAACAGACCATTGGGAAGTGATTCAGTAATTAAACCCTCATGATTTTATTTCTATTGCAGTTAAAACCCCTTTCCCGCATTAACTAATGTATGTGGAGTGATATTAGAAACAAACCCGCTTTTTCTCTCTCTTTTTTCACAAAAATGTATGTAAGTTTCTCATAGAATTCGGATATCAGAAAGATTACCATATATAACATAAAATTTCTCCGCCGATTCTTTCTAATCGAGCCTCTCGATCTGTCATTATACCTCGAGAAGTAGAAAGAATTACAATCCCCATCCCTCCTAAAATTCTAGGAATTCGTTGATAATTAGAATAGATTCGTAGACCTGGTCTACTGATTCGTTTTAAATTCAAAATAGTTTTATATGACCCTTTCCGATTTCTTCTATGCCGTAGAGTTAAAACTAAAAAATATTTGTTGCTTTCCCTATGTTTTCTCACGTTTTCAATAAAACCTTCTCGGAAAAGTATTGTAACAATGTTTTCGGTGATGTTAGTAGATGGTATTCGAACCGTCCCTTTTCTATTCATGTCAGCATTTCGTATAGAGGTTATTATGTCAGCAATGGTGTCCTTACCCATGATAAACTAAAATGATTGTTGCCCTTGACTTTTGATATAATCAACATGCTTTTTTATTAATTATTAAAATGAATTAAAATTATTAAAATTTTATTAAATATTGAGTTCTTTTTTTTTTTTTTTATTAATTAATGAGATTTATTATATTTTTATATTGATTTTTATATTTATATTGAAATTTTATATTGAATATTTTTTTTTATTTATGAATTATTGAATTTTTAAATATTTTGAAATTAGAATTTTTTTTTGTATTTTTATAATAATTACAAAAGAAAAGGTATATGCGTGAGACATAATCAATCTATTAATTAATCTATTTCATTCAAATACTATAAATATATCATAGTCTCGTCTTATAATACTTCGGGTGCTAATGAAACTATTTTAGTGAAATTTAACTGTCTCAATTCCCGAGCGATTGCACCAAAAATTCGAGTTCCTTTTGGATTTCCTTCTTGATCAATGACAACTGCAGCATTATCATCATATTGTATTATCATACCGTTGTTACGTTTGAGTTCTTTACAAGTACGTACGATTACAGCTCTGATCACTTCTGATCTTTCTAACGGTGTATTTGGTACTGCTTCCTTGATTACAGCAACAATAACGTCACCAATATAGGCATATCGTCGATTACTAGTTCCTATGATTCGAATACACATCAATTCGCGGGCCCCGCTGTTATCGGCTACATTCAAATGGGTTTGAGGTTGAATCATATCATTTTTTTTCTCTGTTCTTTCAGTGAAAAGCAAAGGGCGAAGGAAAAAAAAAAAAAGAAATATTGTGTATCAAAAAAAAACCTACAATTGCAATTGTTTTTTTTTCATCCCAAAGACCTCTTTCCTTTGGTTCTAATTATTATGCCGAAATAATGAATTGAGTTCGTATAGGCATTTTGGATGCTGCTATTGTAATAGCCTTTCTGGCTATATTTTCTGTGACTCCGCCCATTTCATAAAGTATTCTACCGGGTTTAACGACAGCTACCCAATATTCGGGAGATCCTTTTCCTGACCCCATACGTGTTTCTGTAGGTCTTACTGTAACCGGCTTGTCTGGAAATATGCGTACCCATATTTTTCCACCGCGGCGGGCATTTCGTGACATTGCTCGCCGCCCTGCTTCTATTTGTCTAGATGTGATCCAAGTGGGTTCAAGTGCTTGAAGAGCATATCTACCGAAGCAAATATGATTACCTCGAGAGGATATTCCTTTCATTCTTCCTCTATGTTGTTTACGGAATCTAGTTTTTTTTGGGTTATAGTTGATGGTTTTTTCTCAATTCCATCTCTACTACAGAACCGTACATGAGATTTTCACCTCATACGGCTCCTCGCGAATGAAACGATTAAAATAGAATATACATGGATTTCATGAATAATATATCGAATCGTGGTGGGACTTTTTGAGATTTCATTTAATCTATTGGTTTATTGGAAATTTGTATATCTTGTTTTGATATATAACTAAACATCTTTTTACAAATATTCTTTTTCTATTATAGACAATTCTTGTTATCTAGATATAAATAGATAATGTTGTTTTCTTATGTTATAAGGTTCTAACGAATCTTTATTTTGTTTTTCCTTTTATTACCATATCGGATTGGCCCCTATTTAGAAATCCAATAAAATCCAAATTTTCGCGGGCGAATATTTACTCTTTCATTATCTATTTCAGATGTAGGGTTAGCCCATGACTCCTCAGAACAAGATTCCTCAGAATAAATGGATTGGTTTTTGGTTCCTTCCGCCATCCCACCTAATGAATCATTAAGATTTGGTTTTAATAAAATCTTAGGCATTCACAGGTTCCGTCGTTCCCATCGCTTCTCGTTTAATGGTTAGGTCTCAATTGTATAATGGAGCCTCTAATTAATAATTAATTCCATTTTTTTGTTTTTTTTCTTTAGTCAACCTTCTCAGTTTTTAGTGACTCGGGGCTCTTGATTTGTTTGTTCGATCAATATAGTCATCTAATTATGGATTAATTAATATTGATGCTTTATTACACTATCTTTTATGACATGACTCATAGACCCTACATATTAGAATTCTATATCATTGATATTCTTTTTCTCTCTTTCTTTCACCCTTTCATTTATCCATATATTCTTATTGCTTCACAACTCATAATCAGATTCGTTTTTCTTGTTTTTTATGCAATATTTCAGTTGGTATAATGATATCGCCAATATATTATATCTTTACTTATATCTTGACTGGTTCTTTAGATCCAGATAATGCGAAGCGATGAGTTGGTTATTAGTTCTATAGTTATTAATTAATTAATTAATACTACTACTACGAGTTGGTTTATTTTTTTTGTTGAATTCTAAGCATTCTAAAAAAAATAAACCAACGCAACGAGTCGCACACTAAGCATAGCAATTATATCAATATCAAATGATTAATCGAATTTTTATTCAATCTTATAAAATTGATTAAAATTTATTTAACAGAAGAAGAATTTTTCATTTTTTGTTTTTTCGCTAGATAGAACGTTAACGATAAGGCAAAGTTTATTATTCTTCGTTTACAAATATCCAAATTTTGATGCCTAATACCCCATAAATAGTTCGAACTGTATAAGAACAATAATCAATTTTTGCTCGAATGGTTTGTAGAGGAACCCTACCTTCTCTGATCCATTCGACACGTGCAATTTCTTTTCCATCGATACGTCCCGCAATTTGTACTTGAACTCCTTTTGTACCCGCCTGTTCAGTTAATTCAATAGCTTTTTTCATTGCTTTACGAAAGGAAACTCTATTCTTTAATTGTCCGGCTATAAATTCTGCAAGAATATTGGGGTGTCCATAAGGGTTTGCAATTCTTGTAATAGCAATGTTGAGTTTTCCATTCATACAATTAAGTTTTTTTTGCACATTCATCTGTAATTCTTCGATTCTTCGAGGTTTACCTTCTATTAATAACTTGGGAAATCCCATATAGATTATGACTTGAATTAGATCGATTCTTTTTTGAATCTTTATCCGTGCAATTCCCTCGACACCAGAA